GGATACTGCTACTTCTTCTCGAACCATACTAATATTATTGTTTGATCAGATCATTGAATCATTTATTTCTATTGCAATCCATTCAATTTTTATTTCTACACACGTCTTTTTTTAGGAGGCCTACATCCATTATGTGGCATAGGGGTTACGTCACGTACGAAACTTAATAGTATACCACTTCTACGAATGGCTCGTAATGCTGCATCTCTTCCGAGACCAGGGCCTTTTATCATGACTTCTGCTCGTTGCAGACCCTGATCCACTGCCGTACGAATAGCATTTCCTGCTGCGGTTTGAGCAGCAAATGGTGTCCCTCTTCTTGTGCCTCTGAATCCACAAGTACCAGCGGAGGACCAAGAAACCACCCGACCTATTACATCTGTAACAGTCACAATGGTATTGTTGAAACTCGCTTGAACATGAATAACTCCTTTTTGTATTCTACGTCCATTCTTACGTGAACCAATTCTTGGTATAGCTTTTGTCATATTTTATCATCTCATAAATATGAGTCAGAGATATACGGATATATCCATTTCATGTCAAAACAGATCCTTTATTTGTACATCGGACCGTTTAGAAAGTCCCTTGTTAGAAAGATTACCCCTGTCTCTGTTTATGTTTCGGATTGGAACAAATTACTATAATTCGTCCCCGCCTACGGATCAGTCGACATTTTTCACAAATTTTACGAATGGAAGCCCTTATTTTCATATTTGTTATTCCTTAATTCCAAATATACTCCTTGGAAGAAAATAAGTCTCTTGAAATTTTGAACCTCGAATTGTATTCCCATGAAAGGAATGTTTAAATTCAAATAAAAAGCCGCCTAATCATTCGACTCTTTGTTGCGAAGTCTATAAATTATACGTCCCCTAGTTGAATCATAACGACTTACTTCGATTTTGACTCTATCTCCTGGTAGTATCCGGATAAAACTCCGTCGGATCCTCCCCGAAACATAACCTAGAATCAGATCTTCATTGTCTAAACGAACTCGGAACATACCATTGGGAAGTGATTCAGTAATTAAACCTTCGTGAATCAATTTTTGTTCTTTCATTCCAGGTAACCCCCTTGAAGTATCAACTAATGGAGGAGGAGTAATAGTAGACAATTCGTCTTTCCTCTCTTTTTCCCAAATAGCAAGTTACGGATCAAATTCGGATACCAGAAGGATCACCAGATATAATACAAAATTTCTCCCCCAATTCTTTCTAGTCGAGCTTCTCGATCTGTCATTATACCTCGAGAAGTAGAAAGAATTACGACCCCCATTCCACCTAAAATCCTAGGAATTCGTTGATGGTTGGAATAGATTCGTAGACCGGGACGACTGATACGCTTTAAAATATTTCTATATGTTCCTTTCCTATTCCTTCTATGTCGCAGGGTTGAAACCAAAAAATATTTGTTGTTTTCCCTATGTTTCCTAACATTTTCAATAAACCCTTCTTGTAGAAGTATTTTAACAATGTTTTCGGCGATATTAGTAGATGCTATTCGAACCGTTCCTTTTTTATCCATGTTAGCATTTCTTATAGAAGTTATTATATCGGCAATAGTGTCCCTACCCATGACGAACTAAAATTATGGGTGCCTTCCAGTTTTGATATAATCAACATGTTCCTTTTTTTTTTTCATTTTTTCTTATTTATTTATGAATTATTAAAGGTATATGCGTGAGACACAATCTACTAACGTGATCTATTTCAGAGACCTGACTATACTCTATCACGGTCTCATCTACTAGTATTTATAAGACTTCAGGAGCTAATGAGACTATTTTAGTGAAATTCAACTGTCTCAATTCCCGCGCGATCGCTCCAAAAACTCGAGTTCCTTTTGGATTTCCTTCTTGATCAATGACAACTGCTGCATTGTCATCATATCGTATTATCATACCGTTGTCGCGTTTGAGTTCTTTACATGTACGTACAATTACAGCTCTGATCACTTCTGATCTTTCGAGAGGCATATTGGGCACTGCTTCTTTGATTACAGCAACAATAACGTCACCAATATGAGCATATCGTTGATTACTAGCTCCTATGATTCGAATACACATCAATTCTCGAGCCCCGCTGTTGTCCGCTACATTCAAATGGGTCTGAGGTTGAATCATATCATTTTTTTTTTTGAATCTGCTCTTTCAATGCAAAAGGCAAAGGAAAAAGAGAGAAATATTGTCTGCCCAGAAATCCAAAAATCTGCGATTGTATTTTTCATCACAAATACCCTTCACATACCTATCACGCGATAATGAATTGAGTTCGTATAGGCATTTTGCACGCAGCTATTGAAATAGCTGCTCTGGCTACAGTTTCTGATACTCCGCCCATTTCATAAAGTATTCGACCGGGTTTAACGACAGATACCCAATATTCGGGAGATCCTTTCCCCGAACCCATACGTGTTTCGGTAGGTCTTACTGTAACGGGTTTGTCGGGAAATATACGTACCCATATTTTTCCACCACGGCGTGCATATCGTGTCATTGCTCGTCGTCCTGCTTCTATTTGTCTAGATGTGATCCAAGCGGGTTCAAGTGCCTGAAGAGCGTATCTGCCGAAACAAATATGATTGCCTCGATAAGATATTCCCTTCATTCTTCCTCTATGTTGTTTACGGAATCTGGTTCTTTTGGGGTTATAGTTGATGGTTGTTTCTCAATCCCATCTCTACTGCAGAACCGGACATGAGAGTTTCTTCTCATCCAGCTCCTCGCGAATGAAATGATTCAATAATATTACGTATATGTATTTATTGAATGAATAATACACTGAATCATGGAATTTATTGATATTTAATCTGTCACACGGGAAGCCGTATAGTATATAGTATATACGGCTAGACGGATATTTCTATTTTATTTATATGGGATAATGCCTTTCTTTTGAAAATGAATCCTTGACCTTTACCGAATCTGTCAAAATACTGCAATCCAATAATGGTTTCGCGGGCGAATATTGACTCTTTCCATATTTGCTTCATTCGTAGGGTGAACCCATGACCTATCAGAAGAAATTAATGGGTTCCTGGTTGATTCCGCCATCCCACCCAATGAATCATTAGGATTCGTTTTCAATAGAATCTTCCGCAGTCACAGGTTTCGTCGTTCCCATAGCTTTTCCATTAATGGCTAGGCCTGAACTATGCAATGGAGCTCCTAATTAAATTCGTTCCCGAGCCAATCTCCTCAGTCTCTATTGACTCGGGGCTCTTTATTATTTGTATTTTTCTTATGAACCGTATTCATCTAATTATGGACGAATCAGTATTGATGCTTTATCACACTGCCTTTTATGATATGATGTGATTGATAGACCATACATATTGGAATCATATATCATGGAGATTCTCCTTCTCTCTTTCTCTCGCCCTTCCAGTTACCCACATCCCTTTATTTTTCTTTCCAACCTATAAATGGATTTTTCCTTTATGGAAAAAAAAAAGATTTCAGTTGCTACAACTATATGATCGATACATCATATGGCGACTGCTTCCTTGGATCTCGATAATACAAAGCAATGAGTTGTTTACTAGTTCTTATAGTTATTAGTTAGGGGCTGGTCTGTTTTTTGAATCCCAACTTTAAATAAAAAACCAACGAGTCACACACTAAGCATAGCAGTTCCACCAAAAGGTCAATCGAATTTTTATTCAACCTTATAGAATTAGAATTGCTCATTTTTCATTTTTTTTTTTTATTGAAGTGAAAAGGAATAGTTTGTAGTTTTTGTTCTATCACTGAATAGAATGGCAAGCAAAGGAAGGGTCCATTATTGCTCGTCTACAAATATCCAAATTTTGATGCCCAATGCCCCATAGGCAGTTCGAACTGTATAGGAACAATGATCAATTTTAGCTCGAATGGTTTGGAGGGGAACCCTACCTTCTCTGATCCATTCGACACGTGCAATTTCTTTTCCGTCGATACGCCCTGCAATTTCCACTTGAATTCCTTTTGTGTCTGCTTGTTCAGTTAATTCAATAGCTTTTTTCATTGCCTTTCGAAACGAAACCCTATTCTTTAATTGTAGAGCTATATATTCTGCAAGAATATTAGGTTGTCCATAAGGTTTTGCAACTCTTGTAATAGCAATGTTAAGTCTCCGATTCACAGAATGAAGCCCCTTTTGTACATTGATCTGCAATTCTTCGATTCCTCGTGTTTGGCCTTCTATTAACAAATTTGGGAATCCAATATAGATTATGACCTGGATCAAGTCCATTTTTTTTTGAATCTCTATATGTGCAATTCCAATTCCTTCGAAACTTGAAGATACTCTTATATTTTTTTGTACATATATCTTGATACAATCCCGTATTTTTTCATCTTCCTGGAGACCTATGTAATAACTTTTTGGTTGTGCGAACCAAAGGGAACGATGACTTTGGTTTTCGCCAAGGCGGAAACCAAGTGGATTTATTTTTTGACCCATCTTTTTTTTCTCTCTCTCTCTCCTTCTCTATATATCTTTCTATTATAGGATCTCTCCATACATTTTTTGTTTCTAAAAATATATCCTGATCTGTTTTCTTTTTAGAGCTATCCTTCAATACAATAATTATATGACAGGCGGGTCTTTCTATCGGATAACTACGTCCTCTAGCCCTGGGTTTTAACTTTTTCACGATAGTACCCCCATTGACTTCGGCTTTACTAATGACTGAATCAGCTTCGTTGAAACTTTTATTGTGACTAGCATTTGCTGCTGCAGAATAAACCAGTTTAAAAATGGGATAAAATGCTCGATAAGGCATGAGTTCCAGTAACATAAGTGTTTTCTCGTAGGAATGCCCACGAATCTGATCAATGACTCTTCGTGCTTTGTGAGCAGACATACATATACGTTGAGCTAAAGCTTGTACTTGTGTACTCGAGCTCCTCTTCATCTTCTGCTTTTTCAAGGTCTTCTTCCACTTTCTCCACTTTGACATAAGATAAGGTTCGCCTCCCGCCAATGAACGATGAGCCCCTATTTCACTTTATTTTATTAACGGAGAGATCTAGTATCGTTTCTCGCGTGTCCCTGGAAAGTAAGAGTAGGTGCAAATTCTCCTAATTTTTGACCCACCATACGATCCGTTATATAAATAGGTAAATGCGCCTTTCCATTATGAATGGCAATTGTATTGCCGATCATTGTGGGTATAATGGTAGATGCCCGGGACCAAGTTACTATTATCTCTTTTTCCTCTCTCATGTTAAGCTTCTTTATTTTTTCCAATAAATGATTAGCTACAAAAGGATTTTTTTTTAGTGAACGTGTCACGGCCTATTATTCCCCCCCCCTTTTTTTTTTGAAAAGACGAGTAAAAAACAATATTTATTTGATTTTGAATATTCCTATTTACGGCGACGAATAATAAAACTATTACTATATTTATTCCTTTTCCTACTTCTTCTTCCAAGCGCAGGATAACCCCAAGGGGTTGTGGGTTTTTTTCTACCAATCGGGGCCCTCCCTTCACCACCCCCGTGGGGATGGTCTACAGGGTTCATAACTACCCCTCTTACTACAGGACGCCTACCTAGCCAACACTTAGATCCGGCTCTACCCAAACTTTTCTGGTTCGCCCCAACATTACCCACTTGTCCGACTGTTGCTGAGCAGTTTTTGGATATCAAACGGACCTCCCCAGATGGAAATCTTAATGTGACCGATTTACCCTCTTTTGCAATCAGTTTCGCTACAGCACCTGCTGCTCTAGTTAATTGTCCACCCTTTCCAAGCGTGATTTCTATGTTATGTACGGCCGTGCCTAAGGGCATATGGGTTGAAGTAGATTTTTCTTTTTGATCAATAAAAACCCCTTCCCAAACCGTACAAGCTTCTTCCAAAGCATACGGCTTTCCGGATGTATATATATATATTATATGATGATATCTAGACAGATGGATTTTATATGAATCGTGTGATGAAGTACCACATGAGTGGATATATAGGAATACAAATCTGCCAAATCACTCATGTTATGATCTTATACATCCTAGGTCTCTCCGTTTCGTCATCTGGCTTATGTTCTTCATGTAGCATTCAGACCGAATGACTCTATGAAATTACGTCGCTACTTCCACATATTACGGGTAACGTAGGAGACATCTCTATTTTTCCCCGGGGGGATTTTTAGAATTACCACCACTTAGCTTTCAATTCACCTCTGACCATCAAATGAAATGTGAATAACCCATCCTCTTCTCTTTGAAACAAGGGTCGCTTCCGCTTCTGTCCGTGCTTCAAACAATTTTGTCTTCTCCATATTACCATATCTTGAGTGTCAATAATTTTATATGAGGAACTACTGAACTCAATCACTTGCTGCCGTTACTCTTCAGTTTTCTGTTGAGGTCTATCCCGTAGAGGTACTCAAATTGGATCAGTGATCAATTTCTAGGTTTCGTCGTAAACCTAATTGGTTACTTCCAATTACGTAAATCCATAGTTCAAACCGCACTCAAAGGTAGGGCATTTCCCATTGATATAGGAACTTCTGTACCGGAAACAATGGTATCTCCAATTATAGCCCCTCTGGGATGTAAAATATATCTTTTCTCACCATCTCCATAGTGTATGAGACAAATGTATGCATTTCGATTAGGGTCATATTCTATGGTTACGATCCTAGCAGATATGTCTTTTTCATTCCGTCGAAAATCGATTTTACGGTATAGACGCTTATGGCCTCCTCCTCTATGCCCTGCGGTAATGATTCCCCTGGAATTACGACCTTTACCACAGCGATGCTGTCCATAGATCAAATTATTTCGCGGATTGGATTTCACTTGACTGTCTACGGATCCTTTGCGTATGCTCGGGGTAGAAGTTTTGTATAAATGTATCGCCGTGTTATTTAGTATTTTTTTTCTTTTTTTTTTTTACTTAAATTCTTTTCTCTTCTCTATAAGAGGTAAAATAGAATAACCCGGTTGAAGCGTAATGATCATACGTCTGTAATGCATTGTATGTCCCATAATGGGTCCCATTCTTCTACCCTTTCCCGGGAGTTGATGACTATTTATAGCTATTACTTTGACGCCAAAGAAGAGTTCGACCCAATGCTTTATTTCTGTCCTAGTTGATCCTGATTCGACATTAGAAGTATATTGATTGTTCCCCAATAACCGAATACTTTTTTCTGTAAAGACTACATATTTGATTCCATCCATAAATCTACTTTCTTCCCCACGAGTTCCAGTATCGATAAGAATTCTAGTTCTTACTCTTCATATGTTATGGTTGGTATGAATATACCATACCAATTCGTTATGTATGGATGATGAGATTCCATTGATACGGAGCCAGTGGAACTAGCCTTATTGAATGTCCCCGTTGGCCTGCATCCAGCAGGAATTGAACCTACGAATTCGCCAATTATGAGTTGGGCGCTTTAACCATTCAGCCATGGATGCTTCACTGGGGTCATTGTACATCGCGAGTGACCCAAATTCAATTCACTTAGATTCTTTTGGATTCTTTAGGAGGAATCAATGAAATGAGAGGACATCAATTCAAATCCTGGATCTTCGAATTGAGAGAAATCAAGAATTCTCGCGATTTCTTGGATTCATGGATCCAACCCGATTCGGTGAAATCTTTCACTTCCTTTTTTTTCCACCAAGAGCGCTTTATGAAACTTTTTGATTCCCGAATTTGGAGTGTCCTAATTTCACGTGATTCACAGGGTTCAATTCGTCGACATTGCACGATCAAAGGTGTAGTACTGCTTGTACTTGTAGTAGCGGTCCTTATATACAATCGAAATAGGGTCGAAAGAAAAAATATCTATTTGATGGGGCTTCTTCCTAAACCTCTGCGTTCCATTGGACCCCCCAATTATACATTGAAAGAATCCTTTTGGTCTTCCAATCTCAATAGGTTGATTGTTTCGCTCCTGTATCTTCCAAAAGGGAAAAAGATCTATGAGAGTTGTTTCATGGATCCGAAAGAAAGTACTTGGGTTCTTCCAATAACTAAAAAGTGTATCATGTCTGAATCTAACTGGGGTTCGCGGCGATGGAGGAATGTGATCGTAAAAAAGAGGAATTCCAGCTGTAAGATATCGAATGAAATTGCAGCTGGAATTGAGATCTCATTCAAAGAGAAAGATATAAAATATCTGGAGTTTTTTTTTGTATCCTATACGAATGATCCGATCCGCAAGGACCATGATTGGAAATTCTTTGACCGCCTTTCTCCGAGTAAGAAGCGAAACATAATCAACTTGAATTCGGGACAGCTATTCGAAATTTTAGTGAAACATTTGATTTGTTATCTCATGTCTGCTTTTCGTGAAAAAAGACCAATTGATGGGGGGGGTTTCTTCAAACAACAAGGAGCTGAAGCGACTATTCAATCAAACGAGATTGAACATGTTTCCCATCTCCTCTCGAGAAACAAGGGGGGTATTTTTTTGCAAAATTGCGCTCAATTTCATATGTGGCAATTCCGCCAAGATCTCTTCGTTATTGGGGGGAAGAATCGGCACAAATCGGATTTTTTGAGGAACGTTTCGAGAGAGAATTTGATTTGGTTAGACAATGCGTGGTTGGTAAACAGGAATCGGGTTTTTAGCAAGGTACGGAATGTATCGTCAAATATTCAATATGATTCCATAAGATCCATTTTCTTTCAAGTAACGGATTCTAGCCAATCGAAAGGATTTTCTGATCAATCCATAGATCCTTTCAATTCCATTAGTAATGAGGGTTCGGAATATCACACATTGATCAATCAAACAGAGATTCAGCAACTAAAAGAAAGATCAATTCTTTTAGATACTTCCTTTCTTCAAACGGAACGAACAGAGAGAAAATCAGATCGATTCTCAAAATACCTTTCCGGATATTCCTCAATGGCTCGGCTATTCCCGGAACGTGAGAAGCAGATGAATAATCATCTGCTTCCAGAAGAAATAGAAGAATTTCTTGGGAATCCTACAAGATCAATTCGTTCTTTTTTCTCTGATAGATGGTCAGAACTTCATCTGGGTTTGAATCCTACCGAGAGGTCGACTATAGATCAGAAATTGTTGAAGAAACAACAAGGTGTTTCTTTTGTCCCTTCGAGGCGATCGAAAAATAAAGAAATAGTTGATATATTCAAGATAATTACGTATTTACAAAATACCTCCTCAGTTCATTCGATTGCAGCAGATCCGGGATGGGATATGGTTCCGAAGGATGAACCGGATATGGACAGTTCCAATAAGATTTCATTCTTGAACGAAAATGCATTTTTTGATTTATTTCATCTATTCCATGATCGGAACAAAGGGGGATACAGGTTGCACCACGAGTTTGAATTAGAAGAGACATTTCAAGAAATGGCAGATCTATTCACTCTATCAATAACCGAGCCGGGTTTAGCCTATCATAATAAGGAATTTGGCTTGTCTATTGATTCCTACGGAAAATTATTGAATGAGGTATTCAACTCCGGGGATGAATCGAAAAAGAAATCTTTATTGGTTCTACCTTCTATTTTTGATGATTTATTTTTATTGGTTCTACCTTCTATTTTTGATGAAGAGAATGAATCTTTTTATCGAAAGATAAAAAAAAAATCGGTCCGGATCTCCTGCGGGAATGATTTGGAAGATCCAAAACCAAAAATAGCGGTATTTGCTCACAACAACATAATGGAGGCGATCCATCAATATAGATTGATCCGAAATCAGATTCAAATCCAATATAGTACCTATGGGTACATAAGAAATGTATTGAATCGATTCTTTTTAATGAATCGACCCGATTGCAACTTCGCATATGGAATTCAAAAGCATCCCATAGGAATTCAAAAGCACCCAATAGGAAATGATATTCTGAATCATCTAACTATAATAATAGATAAGATCAACCAACATTTATCCAATTTGAAAAAGATTAAGAAGAAGTGGTTCGATCCTCTTATTTCTCGAACCGAGAGATCCACGAATCTGGATCCTAATGTATATAGATACAAATGCTCCAATGGAAGCAAGAATTTCCAGGAATATTTGGAGCATTTCGTTTCTGAGCAGAAACACCGTTTTCAAGTAATGTTCGATCGATTACGTATTAATCAATATTCGATTGATTGGTCCGAGGTTATCGACAAACAAGATTTGTCCAAGTCACTTCGTTTCTTTTTGTCCAAGTCACTTCTCCTTTTGTCCAAGTCGCTTCTCTTTTTATCTAAGTCACTTCCTTTTTTCGTTGTGAGTTTCGGGAATATCTCCATTCATAGGGCCGAAATCCACATCTATGAATTGAAAGGTCTGAATGATCAACCCGGCAATCCGTTGTTAGAATCAATAGGTGTTCAAATCGTTTATTTGAATAAATTGAAACCCTTCTTATTGTATGATCATGATACTTCCCAAAGATCGAAATTTTTAATCAATACAGGAACAATATTACCTTTTTTGTTCAACAAGATACAAAAGTGCATGATTGACTCATTCCGTACTAGAAAAAATCGCAGGAAATCCTTTGAGAACACGGATTCCTATTTATCAATGATATCCCACGATCGAAACAATTGGTTGAATCCTCAGAAAAGTTCATTGATATCTTCTTTTTATAGAGCAAATAGACTTCAATTCTTGAATCATCCCCATCGCTTCTGGTTCTATTGTAACAAAGGATTCCATTTTTATGGGGAAAAGACCCGTATCCATAATTATGATTTTACGTATGCACAATTCCCCAATATCTTGTGCATTCGCAACAAAATATTTTCTTTGTGTTTCAGTAAAAAAAAACATGTTTTGGGAGAGAGAGAGACTATTTCACCAATTGAGTCACAGGTATCCGGCATATTCATACCTAACAATGTTCCACAAAGTGGTAACGAAACGTATAACTTGTACAAATCTTTCCATTTTTCAATTCGATCCGATCCATCCGTTCCTATTTACTCGATTGCAGACATTTCTGGAACACCTGTAATAGAGGAACAAATAGTCAATTTTGAAAGAACTTATTGTCAGCTTCTTTCAGATATGAATCTATCTGATTCAGAAGGGAAAAACTTGCATCACTATCTCCGTTTCAATTCAAACATGGGTTTGATTCACACTCCATGTTTTGAGAAATATGTGCCGTCCGGAAAGAGGAAAGAACTGAGTCTTTGTCTAAAGAAAAGCGTTGAGAAGGGGGAAGTAGGTAGAACCCTTCAACGAGATAGTGCTTTTTCAAATCTCTCAAAATGGAATTTGTTCCAAACCTATATGCCATGGTTCCTTACTTGGACGGGGTGTAAATATCTTTATTTCACCTTAAAAAACAATATTTATTTGATATTGAATATTCCCTTTCAATATTCCCTAAGTGGCAGTCAAAATTTTGTGTCCGTTTTTCATGATATTATGCATGGATCAGATATATCATGGCCAATTCCTCAGAAAAAGTGGTGGTCGATTCTTCCACAACGGAATCTGATAAGTGAGAGTTCGAGTAAGTGTTTACAGAATCTTCTTCTGTCCGAAGAAATGATTCATCGAAATAATGAGTCACCCATTCCATTGATATGGACACATCTGAGATCACCAAATGCTTGGGAGTTCCTCTATTCAATTCTTTTCCTTCTTCTTGTTGCTGGATATCTCGTTCGTACACATCTTCTCTTTGTTTTCCGAGCCTCTAGTGAGTTACAGACAGAGTTAGAAAAGATCAAATCTTTGATGATTCCATCATACATGATTGAGTTGCGAAAACTTCTGGATAGGTATCCTACATCTGAACTGAATTCTTTCTGGTTAAAGAATCTCTTTCTAGTTGCTCTGGAACAATTAGGAGATTCTCTGGAAGAAATACGGGATTCTGCTTCTGGCGGCAACATGCTATTGGGTGGTGGTCCCGCTTATGGGGTCAAATCAATACGTTCTAAGAAGAAATATTTGAATATCAATCTCATCGATCTCATCAGTATCATACCAAATCCCATCAATCGAATCACTTTTTCGAGAAATACGAGACATCTAAGTCGTACAAGTAAAGAGATCTATTCATTGATAAGAAAAAGAAAAAACGTGAACGGTGATTGGATTGATGATAAAATAGAATCCTGGGTCGCGAACAGTGATTCGATTGATGATGAAGAAAGAGAATTCTTGGTTCAGTTCTCCACCTTAACGACGGAAAAAAGGATTGATCAAATTCTATTGAGTCTGACTCATAGTGATCGTTTATCAAAGAATGACTCTGGTTATCAAATGATTGAACAACCGGGATCCATTTACTTACGATACTTAGTTGACATTCATAAAAAGTATCTAATGAATTATGAGTTCAATAGATCCTGTTTAGCAGAAAGACGGATATTCCTTGCTCATTATCAGACAATCACTTATTCACAAACCTCGTGTGGGGCTAATAGTTCTCATTTCCCATCTCATGGAAAACCCTTTTCGCTCCGCTTAGCCCTATCCCCTTCTAGGGGTATTTTAGTGATAGGTTCTATAGGAACTGGACGATCCTATTTGGTCAAATACCTAGCGACAAACTCCTATGT